TTAGCTAAATGGCAATTGGCACATACAATACGGCCAGTTGCTTCTCGCGGATTTTCATAACCCTGCTGTGCAAAAATGGGATACGCATTTGAAATGGGTGCTCGAGTTATTATATATATCATGAGCGATACGGAAATGGATCGAGTAATCTCTTCCTTTATCCAAGAAAAGGCATTTCTAGTTTGCATGGTCCAATCATTGATCCTGAAAATTTCTACAATAAAATTAGGTAGGTCACTGGTATAGTTCCCTATCCATGATTCTGCTATTTACTGAAATAATTTTCCTGGAATATAGGAAGAATCCCCTGGGTGGGTAGAAAGAAAAAGAAAAGAATAAGTCAATTTTTGAATGTTTAGCTTTTTTGTACAAAATAACAAACTTTATAATTGGATCAGTGGATCGTTTTTTCAGTCATTCATTGAATGATAAATCACTACAAGTGACGGAGATACGCGATTTAAATAACGGAAAATCCAATATTTAAAAATTGTATCTAAAATGACTGGAAAAGTGGAAACAAGACCGGATATAATTTGATCATTCTGAGCAAATCCAAAATCTTTATAGACAGAACCAATCATTAGTTCCCAACCATGGGTCGAATGGAATCCTATACATAAATCAGTTAATAAAAGAATAGAAAAAGCTTTTATTGTGTCACTTAAGTTATATAGGAATTCTTGAACCCAAGAGTTAAGAATAATAAGTTCTTGATTACCTAGAATAGAATAACCACTTAGAATAACGAAACAGATTATATTTGTCGAGAAGTGCAAAATCGTATGGATACGATCTTCGTTGTGCGTCTTGATCAATTGGATGGTTTCTTTGTAGATTCCGGTACGAAGATTTTGTAGACGTGTTTCCGGGTATTCCTTTAGCATTTCATCCAAGAGGAACAGTTCTTCGAATTCTATGAATTTTTTTAGAATACTCTTTTCTTGAATATCATTCAAGAAAATTTCGGATTGCCTAGGATTCCACCAATTAGTAACCCAAGATTCCAGACTTTTCTTAAATGCGAAAGAGATGCACCAGGGCAAAAAGACTATAGATGTAAGATATAGAAGGGGAATGAATGCTTTCTTTTTTGCCATTTTTCGTCTTTAATGAACTCAGCTTCACCTCATTCGTCAACTCTATATGATAATAATATTTCTATCAAGCATAAGTTCTATTACAAGTCATAGAGCCTATATATAAATCTATAATCTATTCCCGCGTTTTTTTTATTTGCAATTTGGGAGTTAGTCCTTGAATTTAGAAAGAATACATAAATAGAATAAGAAAGCGAAAGAGTCCACTGCCAGCCAATTCGAATGAAGAAAAAAATACTGTTTCCAAAGATATCAATTGCTAAGATTCGAAGCAATTACCCCTTTTGATGAATGCACGAAAGAGCACTTCGCGTAATGAATATTAGTCGGATTTCGAAACCAAAGAACGCCCTTTCTATCAAAATATAAAAATTTCGAAAAAAAATTTCTTTTCCCTAAGACATTTTTCAGTTCATTTTTTTTTTTTCAAAATACTTCAATTGGTACACGCAAGAAATAGGCCAATTCTGCAGCTTTTTGTTCAATTTCTCGTGGAGTCAAATTCTCGTCAGTACGAGTCAAGGGAATGGCCCCCTGTCCTACGATTTCCATATAAAGGACACGACGAGTATAAATACCCTCTTTAACTTCTATTCTGATGGACTGAATGTCTTTCATAAGGAATCGGAGAAAAATACGACGATTTTTTCCAGGAAATCCCCAACGAAAAATACACACTATTCCCTCTTTTCTATCGAATCGATCATAACCACTACCTACATTCCACGAAATTGTACACCACAAATAAGAACTAATAAAGAGACCCGCGATTCCATAGAAAGACATCACGATCCCTTGTGGAAAAAAAATAATTTGCTGAGACGGAAATAAAGATAACAAATTCCTACCAAGATAACTGGAAGTTCCAACCAATAAGAACCCTAATGAACCTAAAAAAAGGATAAAGGCCCAGCAGAAATTACTTGTTTTTCGAGACCCCGTTATAAGTTCTATCCATATACGTTCTGATCGCCAACTCATATTAGATCCAGTTCTATTTTATTGGAATTGGGAGAATAAATAACCCAACCAAATGAATTTGACTTTACTTTTCTTTGTTTCCGAAGTAACTTTCATCAACTAGCACTATTTTGATGTAAACCTTTACTTTAGGAGTAATTCATCGAATTGCTTTCAGATCTAAAAAAAAATATATGAGATTTGTCCCTACTGCCCATATCTAAAAAATCTTGTTTTTTTGAACATGAAGAAATAAAGAAGCCATTGCAATTGCCGGAAATACTAGGCCCACTAAAGGCACAAAAATAGAGGGTAAGTTGCTGAGAGTTGTCATAGAATGGGTACCTCGATTTAATATTTGTACCTGTTATTTTTTTTTTTATTGTTATATTAATTTTTTTATTGTTATATTAATATTTTTGTTATATTAATTTAATTTTAATATTTATATTAAAATTTTATTTATATTAATTGAATATTTTTTCTTATAATTATTATTTATTATTCTTATATTGTTATAAATTATTATTATAATGTTATAAGCCATAAAGATAGTCTATAATCACTAGAATTCATATATACTTATACTAAGTATATTTTAAACTAAGTATAGCTAAGTGAATATATATATATATATAATAATCAATATAAATGATCAATATAAATCAATATAAATAATCAATATAGATAATATATACTAATATATATTGAGTATATATAATGAATATAAATATATAATGAATATAAATGAGTATATAATATAAATGAGTATATAATAACTAAATAATATTAATATATATATTATATTAATATATTCGAATATTATAATAACTAATTAATATTATAATAACTAATTAATATTGATATAATCAAATATAATAAAAAATAATATATTAATATATTATTAATATAATAAAAATATAATTAATATAATAAAAAATATAATTAATATAAAAAAATTATATAATAAAATAATAAATATTAAATAATAAAGTACAAATAGAATCTAATAATAAATAGAAGGAATGTAGAACTAAATAACTACTCACTCGCCACAACACAAATAAAATAATTAAAAAATAATTTCTGCTTGATTTTTAATTTTGAGTCAAAGGAAAGAAAGCATGGAGCTGAAATAACTCACTCAGAACCCCCTTTAAAGGATTACGCGGTACGATTGAATCAAATAAGCCCTTATGGAATAAATATTCAGCCGCTTGTGAACCTTCGGGTACTGTCTTATTCAACGTTTGTTCAATTACTCTTTTACCCGCAAATGCAATGTAAGCATTGGGTTCGGCAATAATGATATCCCCCAACATACCAAAACTAGCTGTCACCCCACCAGTAGTAGGAGATGTAAGGATCGATACATAGAATAACTTTTTATTTGTTTGATAATCATATAAAGCAGAAGATATTTTAGCCATTTGCATCAAGCTCAAACTTCCTTCTTGCATGCGTGCTCCTCCGGAAGCACATACTAGAATAAGAGGTAAAAATAGATTGGTAGCATATTCGACTAAACGGGTGATTTTCTCACCTACTACGGATCCCATACTACCCCCCATAAACTGAAAATCCATAATCCCAATTGCTACAGGAATACCGTTTAGTTGACCTGTGCCCGTTTGAACAGCCTCAGTTAATCCTGTCTTTCTTTGATAAGAATCAATACGATCTTTATAAGGTTCCTCTTCCGAATGAAATTCAATGGGATCCAGAGAGACCATGTCTTCATCCATAGGATTCCAAGTACCTGGATCAATCGAAAGTTCGATTCTATCTGAACTGCTCATTTTCAAATGATATCCACAGTGTTCACAAATATTCATTTTTGATTTAAAAAATTTCTTATAATTTAATCCATAACAATTTTCGCATTCAATCCACAAATGCTTGTATTTTTGAGTTTCATCGAGATCATTAGAACTTTCTCTTCTAGTTAAATCACTATCATTTGTATCATTCGTGCTAGTTATTATACTGGAACTCTCGCTTTCACTACTATTTCTGCCCTTACCACAAATGTTACTATAAAAAGTAAAACAAATGTAACTATAACTGTCATTGTATTTGTCACTATCACCTAAAATGTAACTATCAATACAGATTTGAGAACGAAGATAACTGTCAATCCAACTATTAATGTTATTTTTCCAACTAGATTTAGTATCATACATGTAATGATCATAATGGGGATCATCACTCTTAGAGACATTATTCAGATAGCTAGAATTCTTATAACTATAAAAAAAACTTTCTGGTTCACTTAGAAAAGAATGATCATTGTCAATCTCCAAAATTTGATTTTCAATATCAAAGGAATAACTGTTCCTATTACTATCCCTAACTAAAAAAGTTTCATCAGATAGGAAATTCCGGATGTTCCTGACGCCGACTAAATAATCAACATTACTGTAACTAGAATTGTCACTATCACCCCAACTATGAATGTTTTTATCCATATCAGTTATAATCGGGTCTTCACTTACACTGGTATTTTCAATAGGACCAAAACTATCCATTGATTTACTTAACCCACACCTGTATTCTAACTCCCTATTAAATAACATAGAATTGAACCACCATTTTTCCATTTTCGTTTCTTTCCTCTTTTTACATGAAAATACAATAGATGAATAGTCATTCGATGAAAAACCATATAACGATTAAATTATATTTGTTACTATCAAAAAAAAAAAAATAAGTATATAAATAAAAATAAGTATATAAATCCAATCACTAGGATTAGTAACTAATAATAATTAGTAACTAATAATAATGACGAGTGAGTGGGTATTAAAAAAAATGATTCTTTTTCATGAGAGCCCAGAGTATTATTTCACTATATATGTCACTATATGTGCTGGAACTCTTTTTTCAATTCTATTCTTTTATTGATTTTGATTTTATATTATATATGATATTTTATATATT